TATCGAGTCAAATTTCGATTGGAAAAAAGTAAAAAAGTTTTCTTCACAATCCAATATATTATTATAACTCAAAATCTTGCTCGTAGATGTAGAAGAAAAGTAGAAACAAACAAAAAAGAACCTTCTCGTAATTTTTTTTTTTTTTTATTGATCATCCAAAACTGTCAAAGAATTGAATTGTCAACAAGAATTTTGTTATTGTTACAAGCTTGATCTTGATAAATTCACGAATCTAGAAATTCATTTCGGACAATTGAACCTTCTCGAACTGTTTCTTTTTAAGAACCAAAAAGATTTGTGCTAGAATAACGGATGCAAAGAAGAACAAAAGCCCTTGTACGCGCAGTGGGTCTTGAAGGACTATTTCTGCATCTCCTTGACCAAATCCACCCACATTAGGATTACTTGTTAATGGTTGATCAAGTTTGATAGATTCACCCTCTGAAACAAGAAGCTCCGGTCCTGGCGGGATAATATCAACGACTTCACGTCCGTCCGAGGCATCCGCTATGTTTATTTCGTATCCGCCCTTTTCTTTTCGTACAATTTTCTTTACTATACCTGCTGTTGTGGCATTATAAACTGTATTATTACTCTTGCTTCCGTCAGGATAAATCTGACCCCTTCCTCTGTTACCACCTACATATATCGGATATTTTAAGAAGTGAACGTCTTTCTTAGTGGCAGGGTCTGGGGAAAGAATAGGAAAGGTAATTTCACTATATTTTTGCCCCGGAATAGGACCTATCACAAGAATATTTTTTTTATTGGGGCGATAGCTCTGAAAAGAAAGATTCCCTATCTTTTCTTTCATCTCTGGAGAAATACGGTCGGGGGGGGCTAATTCAAACCCCTCAGGTAAAATAAGAACAGCCCCCACATTCAAACCCCCCTTTTTGCCATTAGCAAGAACTTGTTTTAATTGCATATCATAAGGAATTCGAACAACTGCTTCAAATACAGTATCCGGAAGGACCGCTTGTGGAACCTCAATATCCACGGGCTTATTGGCTAAATGGCAATTGGCACATACAATACGTCCAGTCGCTTCTCGTGGATTTTCATAACCTTGCTGTGCGAAAATGGGATATGCATTCGAAATGGATGACCGAGTTATTATATATATCACGAGCGAGATGGAAATGGATCGAGTAATCTGTTCTTTTATCCAAGAAAAGGTATTTATAGTTTGCATGGTCCAACCGTTGATTCCGAAAATTTCTACAATAAATTTGGTAGGTTGCTAATAGAGTTCCCTATCCATCAGTCTGCTATTTACTTTAACTGAAAACTTAATTTAATAAAATAATATTACTGGAATATAGGAGGAACTCCCCGCCTTAGACGGGTAGAAAAGAGGGGGTACAATTGGTAATGCTTTGATTATTGATTATGTACAAAGCAACATTCGAATTAAAAACTCGAATTAGATTTCTCTTCATATACCCCTTTTCTTTTTTTCAGTCATTCATTGAATGATAAATCACTACAAGTGATGGGGATACACGATTTAAAGAACGGAAAATCCAATATTTTAAAAATGTATCTAGAATGACTGGAAAAGTGGAAACAAGACTCGATATAATTTGATCGTTATGGGCAAATCCAAAATCTTTGTAGATAGAGCTAATCAGTAGTTCCCAACCTTGGGGCGAATGAAATCCGATACATAAATCGGTTACTAAAAGAATGGAAAAAGCTTTTATTGTGTCGCTTAAGTTATATAGGAATTCCTGAACCCAAGAATTAAGACGAATAAGTTCTTTATTTCCCAGAATGGAATAACCACCTAGAATAAGGAAACAGATAAAATTTGTGGAGAAGTGCAAAATCATATGGATACAATCTTCATTGTACGTCTTGATCAATTGAATCGTTTCATTGTGGATTCCTATACGAAGCTTTTGTAGATGTGTTTCCGGACATTCCTTTATCATTTCGTCCAACAAGCGGAGCTCCTCGAATTCGATCCATTTTTCGCGAAGATTTTTTTCTTGAATATCATTCAAAAAAGTTTCAGATTGCTTAGTATTCCACCAAGTAGTAACCCAAGATTCCAGACTTTTTTGAAATGATAGATAGATCCACCAGGGTAAAAATACTATAGATACAAGATATAGAAAAGGAATAAATGCTTTCTTTTTTTCCATTTTTTTTCATCTATAAATTGTTAATGAACCCACCGGGTATTCATCGAAAGGAAGGAATTGCTTTCGACGAATACCCGGCAGAGCCATTTCGTTTTTTTCAATTAATGAATTTTTTTTATTTTGATTTCAAGATGAAAGAACTCACTTTCTACCAAAATAGAAAATATTTCCAAAAATTGAACAAATTAACCATAGCACAAAAAAAGAATTTAAGACTTGAATGTGATAATAAAAATGGATGGCAAAACACGACAGAATTTGGATAATTTAATTCTCGTTATAATTAGAAATTATAAGAAATCAAATTATTTCATCATTAAAGCGAACAAAAGATTACTAAAAAAGCGATAAAATTTACATAATGTATGTAATATATCAATTACAAATACTGGAAATTCTATGGAATTGAATTGGTTTGTATTTGTAGACATAAACAGTTTCCCCCTTTTGGTTGTTCTGTATACGTCTGCTTTGACCCGAGTGGGCGTTCTGATGAGATTTCTGTTAAGGTATGCCGTAGAAAAACGTATTCTAGATTTTGTATTTTACGCCAAGTTAAGAAAACGTTCGGTATTTCCGTTCATTTTTCAAAATCCTTCAATTGGTACACGCAAGAAATAGGCCAATTCAGCCGCCTTTTGTTCCATTTCTCGTGGAGTCAAATTCTCATCAGTACGAGTTAAAGGAATGGCTCCTTGTCCTCTGATTTCCAGATAAAGAACACGGCGAGTATAAATACCCTCTTTAAGTTCTATTCTAATAGACTGAATATCTTTTATAAGATATCGGAAAAAGATGCGACGATTTTTTCCAGGGAATCCCCAGCGAAAAATACAGACTATTCCCTTTTTTCTATCGAATCGATCATAACCACTACCCACATTCCACGAAATTGCACACCACAAATATGAGCTAATAAAGAGGCCGGCAATCCCATAGAAAGACATCACGATCCCTTGTGGAAAAAAAAGAATTTGCTGGGGAGGAAATAAAGATATCAAATTCTTACCAAGATAGCTGGAAATTCCAACCAACAAGAATCCTAATGAACCGAAAAAAAGGATAAAGGCCCAGCAGAAATTACTTATTTTTCGAGATCCCGTTATAAGTTCTACCCATATACGTTCTGATCGCCAATTCATACTAGATCCGGTTGCATTTAATTTGAATTGAAAGAATACCCCAAATGAATTGTACTTTCCTTACTCTGTCTTGTTTCCGATGTAACTCTCATCAACTAGTCCTATTTTGATGTCAGAGGTGTTTCACTTTTATTTCTTTCTATTTTTTCTTTTAGTTCGATCAAAATAATAACATCTACCCCTAATATTGTATTGTCATTTTTCCGTTTACATCACATACATAAGAGCTCATTCATTTATGTTCGGAAGAAATCATGTGTTATACCATTCCGCTAAACATATATCTCTATTATAATTCAAGTCTAAGTTTTTAAAAATGAGATTTTGACGAGACGATCTAAACAATTTTATTTTTTTGAACATGAAGAAATAAAGAAGCCATTGCAATCGCTGGAAATACTAGGCCTACTAAAGGCACAAAAATTGAGGGAAAGTTCATAGTTGTCATAGACCGGGTACCTCGATTTACGATATTGTAATTGTACCTGTTTGTTATATTTTTGTTGTTATTATCTTATTATATTAAAATTAATTAATTAGAATTCTATAGAATGAATATAGTATAGAATAAGTACAAGAAATGTAGAACTAAAAAAGCAATTCGATTTCTACATATAATATATGCTAATCGCGTTTACTTTCTCTTTTTTTCTTTCTTTTGCTTTTACTAATTCAAGAAAATCGAAAAATAGAGGATTTATTATAAATTCAATTTCCAAAGCAGTCGTTAGAGTCCGATCCAAGAGGTATTTTAAATAAAGACTCCCCGACGAAAGATACAAACAAAAAGTTTTTTTTATTGGAATCTAAAGGAAATAAGCATGGAGGTTTTTGGTTCGCGACATCCTAATTTTGGAATAAAAAAACTTTTTGACACAAATATAAAAATTGCCCTTAATCCTCGCCTTTATTTTGATTCAAAGGAAAAAAAGCATGCAGCTGAAATAACTCACTTAGAACACCTTTTAAAAGATTACGTGGTACGATTGGATCGAATAAACCCTTATGGAATAAAAATTCGGCTGCTTGTGACCCTTCAGGTACTGTCTTATTCAATGTTTGCTCAATTACTCTTTTACCCGCAAATGCAATGTAGGCGTTCGGTTCAGCAATAATGATATCCCCCAACATACCAAAGCTGGCAGTCACCCCACCAGTAGTAGGAGATGTAAGGATTGATACATAAAATAACTTTTTATTTGATTGATAATCATATAAAACCGACGAGATTTTCGCCATTTGCATTAAGCTCAAGCTTCCTTCTTGCATGCGTGCCCCCCCGGAAGCACATACTATAATAAGGGGGATTAATTTATTGGCAGCATACTCAATCAATCGGGTGATCTTTTCCCCTACTACGGATCCCATACTGCCTCCCATAAACTGAAAATCCATAACACCAATTGCTACAGGAATACCGTTTAGTTGACCTATACCTGTTTGAACAGCTTCAGTTAAACCTGTCTTTATTTGATAAGAATCAATACGATCTTTATAAGCTTCCTCCTCCGAATGAAATTCGATAGGATCCATAGAGACCATACCTTCATCCATAGGATTCCAAGTACCAGGATCAATCAGAAGTTCGATTCTATCTGAACTACTCATTTTCAAATGATATCCACATTGTTCACAAATACCCATTTTTGACTTAAGTAATTTCTTGTAATTTAATGCATAACAATTTTCGCATTGAACCCACAAATGTTTATATTTTTGAGTTACATCAAGATTAGTAGAATTTTCGATTTTAGGGAAATTACTGTCGTTCGTGATAATTCTTTTACTGAAACTTTCGCAGGTATTTCCACTTTCATTAAAAATGTAACTCAAAATGTAACTATCACTGTAATTGTCACTATCACTTAGGATGGAACTGCCACTACGGATTTGAGAATGAAGATAATTGTCAATGCAATTATTAATGTGATTATTCCAACTATCTTCAGTATAATCCATGGAATGATCATTATAAGTATCGCCACTCTTAGATCTAGAGTTCAGATAACTTGAATTCCAATAATTCGAAAAGGAACTTTGCAGTTCATTCAGAAAAGACGGATCGTTGTCAATCTCAAAAATTTGATTTTCAATATCGAAGTATAGGGAATAACCGTCCCCTTTACTATCTATAAGTAAAAAAAGAGTATCAGAGATGAAATTCCGAATGTCCATAACACGAACTAAATGATCAACATTACTATAACTAGAACTGTCACTATTTCTCCAACTATGAATGTTTTTTTCTGTATCATTTAGACTCGGATCTTCCGTTGTACTGGTATTTTCAGTAGGACCAAGACTGTCCATTGATTTACTTAATCCACACCCGTATCTGTGTTCTAACTCTTTTTTAGACAAGATCGAATTGAACCAACCCTTTTTCATAGAGTTTTCTTGCCCCCCATTCGCATGAAAAAAATCGATGAATAGTCATTATTTGATGAAAAAAAATGGAACATTTCTTGTCAGAATAAGCATCTAGATACAACCGCTCAGATTATTAACTAAATATTAATGAAGTATTATATTGAAAGAAAGAATTTTTTTCTTAGAAGAGAAAATTCACGCGTATAGAGAATGTTTAAGAACTTCGATTTCAGAATTGGAATCGGGTTGTTATATTTTTGATTTAAAAAATCGAGTTCGAACAGAGTTGTTTCTGTTGATTGTATAAGGAAAAGAAAAAAAGACTACTTGTTTTACGCTTTGATAGGGAAGGTATATGTATGAAATCGAAAAGTCTCTTTAACAATGTTTCCAATGAAATTTCTTTTCAAATTCAAACCCAGGCTTGGCTCCAAATCAAATTGTACTAAACAAATCTAAGTAGGGTGTTCCTAGATCCATTTCTTCCATTCAATTGCAATTGATTGGTTTTAACTAACAATCAAATATTACTATATATTTAGTAGGGCTATACGGACTCGAACCGTAGACCTTCTCGGTAAAACCGATCAAACTTTGTATTCTCAAAATGATTTGAACTGTTTCAAAAACCCAACATGCATTTTTTTGCATTGGGCTTTTTCATTAACTGATATAAATATCAGCTAGTCTACCATATTTTTCTTGATAGAAAGAAAATGGTTCCGTGTGCTCAGATTCATTATTCATTTGAACTTTGATTCAAAAGCACTACCAAAGTGTTTCAAAGAAGAGTTATCTTGACGTAGGTCTGCCTTTGGCCTAGATGAATTTGAAAATTAAATGGAGTCTCTATCGTTTCGCTTAAAGAATCCAATATGAAACTTCATACACCTTAAAGTTCATAGGACGAAAAGAGATTTTTTGAGGCCCTTATACTCATTATGCCTAGCATTGAATAGGTTGGGTATTCACCCTATCAATATGTCAAATCAATAATGGGTTCTATTTGGTAACTAAATAGACACTTGAATTGGACCGAACTAGAATTCATTGTCAGGCTATTGTTCTCTTGTTTTGTTTCCTCAAAGCCTAGAGTAAGACATCGATTTTTCAAAAAGATTCATTCTTTTGATTGCATGATGGACTTCCCTGAAAAACATTGGCGCGCGTGTAAACGAGGTGCTCTACCTAGCTGAGCTATAGCCCTTGTGTTTATGCTCCATATTTTAGTATGTAGATAATTTCTTGTCAAGAGAAATATTCTCCGATATACCATCATAGCTCTTTGATCCGTTTGATTTCTATTGCTTATAAGCAGTATTCGGTTTATAATCAATCTATGGAATGGTTATATTTAGTCCTCTTTGTAATGATAGAAGGCCTACTTAACTCAGCGGTTAGAGTGTTGCTTTCATACGGCGGGAGTCATTGGTTCAAATCCAATAGTAGGTAAAACTTATTAGATACCAAAGTCAGAGTCGAGGGTATTTAATAAGTTTTTCTACTTACCCTTTGGATTATTAAGACTATTAAATAGATTCTCTTTTTCTTTTTATTTTGTTGATTCAATCAACAAAATAAAAAGAAAAAGATATCTTCTATATATTTAGATTCTATATATAGAAAGAGTGTACAAACAGAACTTCTTTTGATTATGATTATTTGTACGCACGCACCGACTGGTTACGAAGAAATCGGATTGCTAGCCTCTACTCGTGTCCTAGCTCGTCTCAAAGCTAAATTTGCTTCAATTACTTGTCTCTTTCCTTCCGCTTTCCTCAAGTTAGCTTCTGCTATTTCAAGAGTTTGCTGAGCTTCTTGTGAATCAATGTCACTACCCCTCTCAGCATCATTTACTAAAATCGTAATCTCATTATTGCCTATTCTAGCAAAACCGCCCATCAAAGCCATTGTTAACCATTGGTCGTTAAGACGTATTCTTAAAATTCCTATATCTACCGCTGTGGCAGTAGGGGCATGGTTTGGTAATACACCAATTTGGCCACTATTAGTAGATAAAATGATTTCTTTTACTTCTGAATTCCAAACACTTCGATTAGGAGTCAGTACACAAAGATTTAAAGTCATTTCTTTAATTTGCTCTCCGTTTCTAAGTTCATAGCTTTCGCGGTAGCTTCGTCGATGTTACCTACCAAATAAAAAGCCTGCTCAGGAAGACCATCTAATTCTCCGGAAAGGATCAATTGAAACCCTCTAATTGTTTCTGTTAGACCAACATATTTTCCTGGAGAGCCCGTAAATACTTCTGCTACGAAAAAAGGTTGTGATAAGAAACGCTCAATTTTTCGTGCTCTTGCTACAGTTAAACGATCTTCTTCGGATAATTCGTCCAATCCAAGGATAGCTATAATGTCCTGAAGTTCTTTGTAACGTTGTAAGGTTTCCTTAACTTTTTGCGCAATTTCATAATGTTCCTCGCCAACAATTCTAGGTTGGAGCATAGTTGACGTTGAATCTAGGGGATCCACCGCTGGATAAATCCCTTTAGCGGCCAATCCCCTTGATAGTACGGTAGTAGCATCTAAATGTGCAAATGTCGTGGCAGGAGCGGGATCGGTCAAATCGTCCGCAGGTACATAAACTGCTTGAATCGAAGTTATGGAACCTTCTTTTGTAGAAGTAATTCTTTCCTGTAACGTACCCATTTCGGTACTAAGGGTAGGTTGATAGCCTACAGCGGAAGGCATTCTACCTAATAAGGCAGATACTTCAGATCCCGCTTGGACAAAACGGAAGATATTGTCGATAAATAGAAGTACGTCTTGTTCATTAACATCTCGAAAATATTCCGCCATAGTTAGGGCAGTCAACCCAACTCTCATACGCGCCCCTGGCGGTTCATTCATTTGCCCGTAGACTAAAGCCACCTTTGACTCTGCAATATTTTGTTCATTGATAACGCCGGATTCTTTCATTTCCATGTAAAGATCATTTCCTTCACGAGTACGTTCACCTACTCCGCCAAATACGGATACACCCCCATGCGCTTTTGCAATATTGTTAATCAATTCCATAATGAGTACTGTTTTCCCCACTCCCGCTCCCCCAAATAGTCCGATTTTTCCTCCACGACGATAGGGGGCTAAAAGATCTACCACTTTAATTCCTGTTTCAAAAATAGATAATTTTGTATCTAACTGAGTAAAGGCGGGCGCAGATCTATGAATAGGAGATGTTGTGCGAGTATCAACTGGACCCAAATTATCAACAGGCTCTCCAAGCACGTTAAAAATGCGACCGAGAGTCGCTCCCCCGACTGGAACGCTTAAAGGAGCTCCTGTGTCAATAACTTCCATCCCTCGCGTTAGACCCTCTGTAGCACTCATAGCTACAGCCCTAACTCGATTATTTCCTAATAATTGTTGTACCTCACAAGTAACATTAATTGGTTCACCAGTAGTATCTCGACCTTTAACTACTAGAGCATTGTAAATATTGGGCATCTTGCCTGGAGGAAAAGCTACGTCCAGTACCGGACCAATAATTTGAGCGATACGCCCCAGGTTTTTTTTTTCAAGTGTGGAAACCCCAGGACTAGAAGTAGTAGGATTGATTCTCATAATATAAAGTATGTCGAAATTTTTTGCGAAAATGAAAATTATCGAATCCAAAAAAAAAAAATGTCCGAAAGCAAGCTGATCGATTAATTAAAAAAGAAATTGGAGTTAGCAATCCGTTTTGCCGGTACCAACAAAAGGACTGCAATTCAATTGCTTACTTTACGTTTTTGAATTATTGTATTCAATTCAATAACAATCCTAAGAAAGTCTTTTATTTGCCTATCATTATAGACAATCCTTTCTGTATTATCTATGGAAATCGAACCCGAACTCTAAAACTATATTTTTTTTATGATTCCTTATTTCTATCGCACTGGGACTTAGTTTGGATTTAGTAGATAGATTTATATCTAGCCTATTCTTTTACCCTTTCATGATGGAATTCTGCCTATTTTCACATCTAGGATATACATATACAACATATACCGCTGTCAAGAGTCAATTTCGAATTTTTTAGTTCTTTCAATTCAAATGGGGATACGAAATTCGAAACTTGAAAAACAACGGTTACGATTGGGTTGCGCCATACATATGAAAGAGTATACAATAATGATGTATTTGACAAATCAAATACATGGTCTATTAACGAACCGTTTTGATTAGTTGATAATATTAATTGAGAATTTTATGAAAGATTCCTATAAAAGGTTTCATTAGGGCCTAATTTATGTCGAGTAGACCTTGTTGCTTTGTTGTAAAAATTAAAAATTGAAGTTGTAGGGAGGGACTTATGTCACCACAAACAGAGACTAAAGCA